AAATACATTTGTACAATTCATATTAACAAAATCAAATTTCGAGAAAATAATCATCTAAGACGCCCTATTTGAAGCATCCCTGATGCAAATCAGTCAACATAAAAAGCAATATCTTTTGGATAGAAACCTAAAAAAAATACATAGAAGAACTTGCGTCCAATAGGATTTGAACCTATACCAAAGGTTTAGAAGACCTATGTCCTATCCATTAGACAATGGACGCTTTTTTTTTCACATTTCTTGCTTTTTGGCTTCTGGTTTGGTGTTCTTAAAAAGATGATATTTATGGGGATAGAATCTCCGGAATTCTATATTCAATCTTAAAGATACACTCATAATAGAAAAATATTCTATTATGATAGAATATAGGATTAATGATATTGAATATCAAAATATTCTTTTTATCAAAATATTCTTTTTATATAGAATACTATATTAGAGCGGGTAGCGGGAATCGAACCCGCATCGTTAGCTTGGAAGGCTAGGGGTTATAGTAGACGTTGATTCATCATTGTTAACGTCTCTAATTCAAAACCGAACATGAAACTTTGATTTCATTCGGCTCCTTTATGGATGTATGAATAAATATCAAGATTGAAATAAGACCTGAATGAAATCAAAAAATTGTTGAACCATAACATCTATGTCAGCTGTCTCTTTGAATGCATTCAAAGAGATTCGGCTTTCTAGACAATCCCCTCTGGAATATCGAATAGGGTATTCTAACAATATTCTCTTAGTTACTTCGTTCTCTATTTCTATTTGATGTAATAGAATCCTTAGGAAAAGTTTTTTTCTTTCTACCGAGTTAAAACTAAAAAAAGTTTAATGTCCTTCGGAAACTAAAGACATCCTTATTTAATAGATAAGCTATTTTGCTTTAATCTTTCTTCTTTCTATTTCTAGAATAATAGGGAAAGATTGAAGATTTAGTTACGATTCGAACTACACTTTTCTATCTTTATCCATGGATCCTTTATCCATACGCATAGTTATTGGGAGTCTTGATCCAATAAAACAAATTGTGTTTCGCTATTTGAAAATCCAATTTTCAAAATTTATCAAAAATTTGAACCTTGGACTCAAATCACGAGAATTTCGATTCTTCCTCGACTCCTTCTTAGTGAATTGATAGGTAAAGGAAAGGATTCAATCCTTTTAATAAAAAAAGTTTTTGTTCGGAATATGAAGCAAATCCGAGGGACCCCTTAACTCTAAAAGGGATTACTAAAACGAATCACACTTTTACCACTAAACTATACCCGCTACAATGCCATTATTGTGTATAAATAAATCTTTTGTCGAATAAGAAGGTAATCAGCGTAATCAGAATAAGAGATAGAATCCGAAAATAATAATGAAAATGATAGCATAGGTGTGTTTTCGTTTTTTTATTAGACCTAATCGGGTTTATTTCAATAAATTGATTTCAATAAATTAGTTAAAGAGGACTCCTAATTATTAATAACTCAATAAAAAGTTTCTTTCAGTACAGTACCTCTCTAAGAGGAGGGGGAAGAAAAAAGGAAGAAAATAAAGAATATTATTAATATTCGAATTAGATTATTAAGTCGATTCTAAATTCATTTAATAATTATGATATAATAATAAATCAGGAAATGAAATAGAAATCAATAATTCAAAAGACTAACGAAAAAAATGAAACTTTGATTCTAGGATATATAATAGAATCAAAATTGTCCTTATATTGATATTTCATTCAATAAAAAGAATTTTGTTAAACATTTTTTTGTAATATATATGATTTGGTACAAAAAAAGGCCTGGCTAGGTATGAACCAAGCCAGGATAAGAAACTAAACAATATATTTCGACAGAAGAAATATTTTTTATTTTCTTTCTTTTTTTGAAAGAATTCTTTCGACCCTTGTTTTTTCAATATCTATATAGATAGAATAGATTTTATCTAATGTGAATAGAATTCGAATCTAAAATCTAATTTTAATAAAGATAACGAGAAATAAGGAAAGAGAGGGGTTTTTTTTCTATCTTACTTTTGGAAAGTAAGATTGAAAATTTCAAATTGGGAGAGATGGCTGAGTGGACTAAAGCGCCGGATTGCTAATCCGTTGTATGAGTTTTTCGTACCGAGGGTTCGAATCCCTTTCTTTCCGTTTTTGTTGATGAATTGATATTTGATCTTTTTTTGAAATTCAAAAATGTACAATAAAGTCCTTTTTTTATTCGTCACGCCCGGGATTACGTCCTGGATCATTAGATAGGAATCCAAAGATAAAGAGAGAAACAAAGAATATCACTACTGTGTAAACAAAGAGTTTGAGAGTAAGCATTACACAATCTCCAAGCATTTTTTGAAAAAAAAAAGAGAGAGAATAGATTATCCTTTTTTCTACCACATATCCTATTTCGACACCAATAAACAAAACGGTTTCTAGAAAAAGAACTCAAAAATGTATTTGCAATAAAAGCGGGTTGATCTCAAAAAAAAAAAATTCTTTACTACCCCCTATTAGGGGACTCAAAAGGGGGTTTCACTAAATCAAAGAATGAAATAAATTCAAAAGCAAAGTTTATAAAAAGAATCAGAATGAGAAAAGAATTCCAATTATCAATCGTTTGAATCGAGGGTTCATATTATAAAATTTATCGAATAATTATTAGCATTTTCTGTCTCGGATAAATAATGTCTAGTACATTACTCAACATCTTATCGAAAACTTACAGCAGCTTGCCAAACAAAGGCTAATAGAAAAAACAGAAGGGGTATTACTGGCATAATATCTACGATAGGATTCAAAAAAGCGTAGGCCTCTGGCAATTTGACTACTAAAAAACTACTTGAATTCAAATAAAGGGTGAAATGAAAACAGAAGTAGATCAAACTAAAGATATTAAGCATAATAAACATTTTTTTCCTGTATTGAACTTGGAGATAATTTCATTTTGATTGAGTTTTAGTGGATATCTGTTAAAACAGAAAAAGAAAACGAAAAATTTTTATTTTGAAAACTCACCCAATTTAAAATTAAAAAAACCGTTTGATTTTCAAAATAAAAGAATAGAAGAAATCGTATTTTAGACAATATTTTAATTAAATTCTATCTAATGATCAATAAATTCATTTTTCTCTCGCGCTCTACGTGTCAAAATCCTCGGAACAATCGATTTTTTGATTGGAATTGACGAACAACCAGTACTAATACTAATGTTTATTAGTATTGATTGAACAGAAAGACAAATGGGGCGTGGCCAAGTGGTAAGGCAACGGGTTTTGGTCCCGCTATTCGGAGGTTCGAATCCTTCCGTCCCAGGGCATACCTTTTTCTATTTTATATCTAGAAAGAAAGAATATAGATATTTAGATATTTTGAGAATAACAAAAGATTGTCATAAATGGATCTGAATCAAGTTGTGATTTGGATAACATAGGAGCTATAGATTTCAAGAATTTGAAGTCAATTTCAAACAAATTAACAACAGATTGAACCCCCCCGTCTCCCTCCCTTTATTCGATCTATATTCTTAGAATAGAGTATAGAGTAGTTAATATTATTATTACTTAAGCTAAAATAAATTAGTTAGTTGAAAAGCCTTAACCTCTCATATAACTATTATAACGATTAATAATCGAACACACTCATTTCAATACCTGGTCTAATTCAAATTAGATGAAATTAAGCAGATGAAATGAATAGAATAAGTTAGTAAGAAAAAATGTTATACATTATGTATTTTTTTTTGAACCTTATTTTTAAGTATTTGATAAAAATATCAAAATCAAATTTTCAATGTATCAAAATGTATGGAATAATAAGTAATTCATAGATCCTATATTTCTATTTGATTCCCCTAATTTATATTTAGTTTATTTAACTAAGCGTTATTTAACCCGCTCAGTCAGCCGAAACTACTCGTAAAAGAAAATCATGAATTTTTTTGCTTTTTTATAAGTATTTGATCCTCTGAAGATGAAATGTGGATTCAATAACAAAAATTTATCAATTCCTAATATTTGATTTTCTAATCTTTCTGTTTCGATTTCGGATTGATAAATTGGTCTTTTTTCTTTAGAAAGAAAATCAAAAATAGCATATTGCAATTCAGTCAATAAAATAAAATGAAAAAATAAAAATTGGTATGAAATTTTATTTTTGCTACGACTTCGTAAAAAAAGCAGTCATTCATAGAAATTGAAAAAAAAAAAAATATGCATTCCTATGGAATAACTGTAACGAACGAACAAATGACTATTCGTGATTCCATAATTGAATCAATTACATACCAGTTAAAACCCGGGGGGGGATGTTATGGTAAAACTTCGTTTGAAACGATGTGGTAGAAAGCAACGTGCGGCTTGACAGACGGGATCGTCCGTGGATTCTTATATCCACCATTTGAATTATAAATGTGCTCTTGGCTCGACATCTTTTGTTCTCTTACACCAGAATCTTGTTTTTTTTTTTTGGATTGTAGTGTAAGATAGTACGTGATGTAGCTCGAGTCGAAACTATTGATTCTTTTCTCAGGGGCAAGGAATCTAGGGTTAGTGCTAATTAATAAGTTTTAACAACTTTGTAAGTATAGTGATTTTTTTACGTGTGATACTCTCTTTTCTATGAATCTTTTATTTTTATAGAAAAAAAGCATAAAAGGGGGCATGTTGCTGCCATTTTCAAACGATTTTAAGTCACCGAAGTAATGTCTAAACCCAATGATTCGCGGTAAAGATAAAGTATCTTGGAACAAGAAAATCCCCCTTTTTTTATTGTCTCGACAACTAGATTAAGAACGAAGGGTCAAAATCAATTTTGTTTTAATGGGGACAAAAAAAGATGGATTAGAGACTACTCAAAAAATTAAATGAATAGGCTTTTATAATTTTCTTTTGAGCTATTTCATAGTTATCCAACTTGAGTTATGAGGAGAAAAATGTGTGTTTTTTTTTCTATTGATATAAAATCAAATAATATTATTATTTTTGAATATTTCTTAATACTTAATATTAGTCTAATTTCTTTATGGATCTATTTGACCTTGTATATATAGACATCACTTCAATTTCTCGAGCCGTACGAGGCGAAAACTTCGTATACGTTTCTGGGGGGAGTTAGAGTTTGTCTACATCGATCCCAATGAGCTGTTTATCGAATTGTTGCAATCGATGGTCGATCCCGAAGAGAAGGAAAAGATCTGTGTAAAGTGGGTTTTTATGATCCTATAAATAGTCAAACCTATTTAAATATTCCTGCTATTTTATATTTTCTTGAAAAGGGTGCTCAACCTACAGGAACTCTTTTTGATATTTTCAAAAGGGCGGGGGTTTTTTATAAATTTTGTAAGAAATTCAATTAATAAAAAAAAAGGATAAGGGGGAAATTTTTATTTAGTTTTATAACTTTTTTCTAGTAGATCCCCCCCTCCCTCCCTCTTTTTGTTTCTTAACACTTTTTTTTACCGTGTCGTTTTTATATATTGACAAGAGTCTATTGAGCAAATATAATTCGATCGTGGATAAACGGATCCATTTCCTCGCTTTTTTTTTACTTGAAAAGATTTTGACTCGATTTTTGATTTCTTTTATTTTGATTTTTATCTGCAAAATATTCTCTTTTTTGACTCTTAAATAAATGGGAATTTATGAAATTAATTATAATTTCATAATTGCAAATTTTCGATGGATTTTTTGCTAGTTTGATGTTTTGATTGTGTTGTTCAATTTTATCTCGTTAGTTTTTTATCCAACCAAACATTGCCAATTTTTTGTTCTTCGGGTTGCTAACTCAACGGTAGAGTACTCGGCTTTTAAGTGCGGCTAGCATCTTTTACACACTTCAATGAAGTAAGGGATTCATTCATACCTTTGGTAGACTTTGTAAGACCACGACTGATCCTGAAAGGAATGACTGGAAAAAACAGCATGTCGTATGAATAGAGAATTCTGAGAATGTTTCAGTTTTACTTTAACTGGATCGGTTCTAAAACTTGGGAGTGCGAAAAAATGAAATTAATTCAGAATCAGAATGGGGTCGAATGAATAAATGGATAGAGTTTGCCGACTTCAATTTCAGTTTTTATAAGGAAAAAGAGCAACGAGCTTTTGTTCTAAATTTGAATGATTACTCGATCTAATTAGACGTTAAAAATATATTAGTGCCCAGGACGGGGGAAGAATTCTACTTGAGTGCATGATTATAGTATCTTATCTATTTTCGTTTTTATTAATCAAATAAGTCCTAATTATTAGTTATGTCCTATTCTGGGTTGTACATAAATGTGTAGAAGAAGCAGCATATTGATAAATATATTGATTTTCAAAAATCAAAAGAGCGATTGGTTTGAAAAATAAAGGATTTCTAACCCATCTTGTTTTGTTATCCTAGAAACAAATATAAACTATTTAGATTGAAAGAGAGGATAGAGAGTCTGTTGATGAGTCTACCTGTCTCCGAGATATCTAGTATTTTCTTACTATAACGCTTTGTTTTGACTGCATCGCACTATATATATCGTTTCATAATCAATAAATGGACTACTTTCTGTTTCTTTTGATTCCAATCCAATTTCCAATGGATCAATTTCAAGGATATTTAGACCTAAATAGATCTTGGCAACACAACTTCCTATACCCACTCCTTTTTCAGGAGTATATTTATACACTTGCTCATCATGTTTTAAAGAGATCAATTAGATCTATTTGGTTAGAAAATGTGGGTTATGACAAAAGAATTAGTTCAATAATTGTTAAACGTTTAATTATTCGAATGTATCAACAGAATCCTTTGATTATTTTGGTGGATACTGATTCTAGACAAAATAGGTTTTTTGCTTTCAACAAGAATTTGTATTCGCAAATTCTATCCGAGGCATTTGCAGTCACTGTGGAAATTCCATTTTCTTTTCGATTATTCTTTTTCTTAGAAAGGAAAGAGGTAGATCAATTTCGTAATTTACGATCAATTCATTCAATATTTTCTTTTTTAGAGGACAAATTGTCCCATTTAGATTCTGTGTCAAATGTACTAATACCCTATCACATCCATCTAGAGATCTTGGTGCAAACCCTACGTTACTGGTTGAAGGATGCCTCTTCTTTGCATTTCTTACGTTTTTTTCTCTATGAGTATTGTAATTGGAATAGGTTTATTCTTCCAAAGAATTCGTTTTTTTCAAAAACCAATCCAAGATTTTTCTTGTTCCTATATAATTTTCATATATGTGAATACGAATCCATCTTTTTTTTTCTTCGTAATCAATCTTTTCATTTACGTTCAACATTTTCTGGATTCTTTTTTCAACGAATATATTTTTTTATAAAAATAAAAAATCTTGTCAAAGTATTTATTCATAATGAATTTCGGGACATCTTGGAATTCTGCAAAGATCCTTTTATGCATAAAGATCCTTTTATGCATTATGTTAGATATCAAGGAAAATCAATTCTTTCTTCAAATGATACGCCTATTCTGATTAATAAATGGAAATATTATTTTCTTCATTTATGGCAATATCATTATTCTAT